CATGGAATAACTATCCTGTTGTGTGCATAGCGTGTAGACACCATACAATCAATCGAAATCAAAAAATCCATGGGGCGGTTCATGAATTTTGAATATATAAACATAGTATTTTAATATATAAACATAGTATAAAATATGGATCCATCTGTTGATTCGTTCCAATTCATTGGTTTAATCCGGTATAAATATCAGAATAAGATGGGATCGTCGTCTTGATAAACATGAATCGATTTTTTGTTTTTAATGTTTTTAACAAGAAAAAAAAATCTTTTTTTTATTCCTCGAGCCTCGAAGGAAGATTTTTCTTTGACGAAAACTTTTTATAATTGATTGGTTGTACCTGTACTGCAATAATATGAATAACTCACTATTGACTCGATTTCTGGGTCTTATAATCATAAGATTATGTAGGAGAGATGGCCGAGTGGTTCAAGGCGTTACGCTTAACGACTGAACGGCTTGGGGCTCCGCGCCCTTCGGATGGATTCATTTTTCATCCTATCTGAAATGACCGACAAGACCAGACGCGTTGCTCCGGCCCAGTACGAGCCTCAGACAGAGCAGAGCCAGCCCGTTTGCTGCCGAGAAGAAGAAGGGGCCGGGCCTTCTTTGAATGTCCGGCACCCATCTTGATTTACTACTACATCTAGGGGAGCTCAGTTGGTAGCTAGTTCGTGACGTGCCGCTGCAGCTTCTTCCCCGTCGAGAGATGTCCCTTCTTTATGCACATCCATATACATAGCCAGACACAAAGGTGTACAATCCGGTCAAAATCTTCGGTTCTTGAAGTTCATTCACTGTAGGTTCTCTTACTTGCTCTAGTGGCTGGCAAACGCCAACCGAGAGGTTGACGGGAGAACGAATGGCTCAGGAATCGACCGGTTCCGAGCAGACTCGTGGAGCTGCTGCTTGGATTATCGTAGAATAAGAGGAGCCTTCTTAGGAAATGACTTAACTTAAAAGACGGATGCCGCCGCTGCGAGGCGAGGGAGCAACTTGTCTGGTCTTGCGCTGCTTTAAAGAACCGTTACGAGAATTAAATGACGCCCCAGCTCGACCGACTCGAGACCAAGACTCCTTACTTATCGCACCAACAGCGGCACTGAGCGGCCGGAGATTGATTGAAAGGGCAGCCCAGCCAGCCCGCCCCTTTAGTGATAGTGATAAAGAGCACACACACACCTCCCCTGACCCACTAATCATCATCTCATCTGGCGCGAAGCAAAAAGAAGCCCCTTCCTTCCCAGCCCAGCCGCCCCCCTAGCCGCCTACCTACTCGTGCTCGTAGCTCGATCGGAGGTCAAGAGTTTGGTCCGGCGGAAAAACAGAAGTCGTCCGTATCAAGTGATACGTGAATTGCTCAGTAGTGCTTCGCTACTTGACGTTGCCCCGCTGGCGGAAATAGCTTAATGGTAGAGCATAGCCTTGCCAAGGCTGAGGTTGAGGGTTCAAGTCCCTCCTTCCGCTCCTGGCTTCGTCGTTCAGTGGTAACGAGTGGAGTAGGCGCCAGCTCTCGCGAGTGCATTTATGAACAGTGGTGTGGTAGTGATGACTCGTTTCTACAACTCCACTCGTTGACACACGTTCCGTCAAAGTGGACTCCACGTGTCTGCTATAAGCAAAGCTTGTCAAACACGTGGAATCCACGGAACTGAAAGCAGCAAGTTCAGTTTACGGTGGCGAGTGATGCGAGTGTAGTATACGGAACGAGCCGAGCCAAAACAAACGGAACTCGCCTAGAACGGCGAGTGAAGCCTAGAGCGGCGAGTGAATGCCTGCGAGTGAAGTCTACGAAACTAAAAACTCGTTCCGTAGACTTCACTCGCAGTATGACAAGTTACGATAGGTAACACGTTTCTACACTACACTAGAGGATTCTACGCTCCATATATATGGAGGTTGAGTCACACTCCACGTCGTGCCGTCGAACTCGATGCTGGCAAGGCAAGCTCCCCTTGCCAACAAGCAGTGCAAACACTGTAGCTATAGCGAGCCGAGCCTATAGTCAGCTATAGCGAGCTGAGCCTATAGTCAGCCCTCGTGTTGCGAGGCGCTGCAAGCGAAGGAGCCTACATACAGAATGAGAGCTACTCGCCCCGCGACAGCTAGTTCACTCTCAATCTACAGCGGGAATCTCCATAATATAATAAGAAAAGAAGCGAGGAGAGGCAAAGAAGCCTATCCGAGCAGAGCAGCGAACGGACTCGAATGGATTCAGGGGTATTCTATATGAGAATGAATGAAATGTTTCGCACAAACGACTTCGAGTTTCCTTTCGGTATGGGAATCCATTTTTTGAATGTGAAAATGATCGAGAAGATGAGGTCCTGTAAATTCTTGTAAGCGCTTTCTAAACTCCATTGTATCCTTGGTTCTCTACGGAGCTTTGGTCCTCAGATCCCTCGTTCTCCCCGTATCTCTTTAAACCGGGAACCTTCCTCCCCTCTTAATGAAAGGTTTCAACATCCAATCCATATCAAAAAGAAATGCTTATATTTATATATAAAATAATGTAATGGTCGAAACTGCCTCATTCATCCCTTTCTATGCTGATCCAAAGCCTCTTTGAGTGCCTCTTCGAGTTGACGCAAAGTGGCTTCTTCGTCGGGAGCGTCCAGCAGTTCTTTCTCCGCACGAAGCAACTCATCCTTCGCCCGTTGCATATCCTCAAACTTCTGCATTTCCTTCATCTGGCTGGAAATATGTTGATATGAGGGGAACAGCCTCGCGAGAATCGTCTCATCGGAGTCTCCGTCCGACAGCGGGGACTTGGATCGAATTTACCTCCGTCCCCTGAACCACCTGTTTTAGAGCTCGAATAACGAACCATAGAACAACATTTACCTATTCCTCTGACCGAGAAATGAGAATGGATTTCACCGGCCGGACAAAGACTTTTTCCCGCGATAAAAGAACTAGTGCAATGCCCTTATTACAACCGACCGTTAGGGAAAGACTCCCATCCCAAATAAGCGACCACGAAAACACCCCCGACACCCCACTGGGTTCGTCGATGCACCCGTGGGGTTTCGGGTACACCAATAGCCCCGGGATCCAATGCGAAATTTTGACAAAACGAGTGTTTTCATGGCAAGAGAAGGATATCAGGAATTGTCTCCAAAAGTCATCAATTTGAAAGGATATTCTCGGATATTTGATTGAATGTGTCTGGCCCAACAAGCAAGGGCCGAGCAGCAAGAAAACGTATGCAGCAAGAAAACGAGCAAGAACATTACTAAGTAAGACCATTACCATTACCATTACTCAGTAATACTAAGTATTAATACTAAGTATTAATACTAAGTCTTTATTGGAACAGGGTAAAGGCAGCAAGAAAACGCTATACAGCAAGAAAACGGCTGCGCTAACGCAGCAAGAAAACGGATGCGCTAACGCAGCAAGAAAACGGATGCGCTAACGCAGCAAGAAAACGGATGCGCTAACGCTATTACCTGTATTGAGCTTTCGCGGATTACTAAGTAATACTAAGTATTGGCGCTCGTCCGTTGCTTGTTCCTGTATTGAGCTTTCGCGGATTACTAAGTAATACTAAGTATTGGCGCTCGTCCGTTGCTTGTTCCTGTATTGAGCTTTCGCGGATTACTAAGTAATACTAAGTATTGGCGCTCGTCCGTTGCTTGTTCCGTATTGAGCTTTCGCGGATTACTAAGTAATACTAAGTATTGGCGCCATTACTTAGTAATACTTAGTATTACCTTGCTTGTTGGCTAACGCAGCAAGAAAACGCTATACAGCAAGAAAACGGCTGCGCTAACGCAGCAAGAAAACGGATGCGCTAACGCAGCAAGAAAACGGATGCGCTAACGCAGCAAGAAAACGGCTGCGCTAACGCAGCAAGAAAACGGATGCGCTAACGCTATTACCTGTATTGAGCTTTCGCGGATTACTAAGTAATACTAAGTATTGGCGCTCGTCCGTTGCTTGTTCCGTATTGAGCTTTCGCGGATTACTAAGTAATACTAAGTATTGGCGCCATTACTTAGTAATACTTAGTATTACCTTGCTTGTTCCTGTATTGAGCTTTCGCGGATTACTAAGTAATACTAAGTATTGGCGCTCGTCCGTTGCTTGTTCCCTTCCCTTATAGTGGCTTTCGCGGATTACTAAGTAATACTAAGTATTGGCGCTCGTCCGTTGCTTGTTCCCTTCCCTTATAGTGGCTTTCGCGGATTACTAAGTAATACCATTACCATTACCATTACTCAGTAATACTAAGTATTAATACTAAGTATTAATACTAAGTCTTTATTGGCGCCATTACTTAGTAATACTTAGTATTACCTTGCTTGAGCAAGAAAACGGCTGCGCTAACGCAGCAAGAAAACGGATGCGCTAACGCAGCAAGAAAACGGATGCGCTAACGCAGCAAGAAAACGGATGCGCTAACGCTATTACCTGTATTGAGCTTTCGCGGATTACTAAGTAATACTAAGTATTGGCGCTCGTCCGTTGCTTGTTCCTGTATTGAGCTTTCGCGGATTACTAAGTAATACTAAGTATTGGCGCTCGTCCGTTGCTTGTTCCTGTATTGAGCTTTCGCGGATTACTAAGTAATACTAAGTATTGGCGCTCGTCCGTTGCTTGTTCCCGTATTGAGCTTTCGCGGATTACTAAGTAATACTAAGTATTGGCGCCATTACTTAGTAATACTTAGTATTACCTTGCTTGTTGGCTTTCGCGGATTACTAAGTAAGACCATTACCATTACCATTACTCAGTAATACTAAGTATTAATACTAAGTATTAATACTAAGTCTTTATTGGCGCCCTACATTACTCGGTAATACCATTACCATTACTCAGTAATACTAAGTATTAATACTAAGTCTTTCTTGTATGGGCCTTGCTTGTTGGCTTTCGCGTATTACTAAGTAAGACCATTACCATTACCATTACTCAGTAATACTAAGTATTAATACTAAGTATTAATACTAAGTCTTTATTGGCGCCATTACTTAGTAATACTGAGTATTACCTTGCTTGTTGGACTCGGCAGCGTCTCACGTAAGGGGAGAAAACAGAAAGACGAGAAATCAAGGCGCTATACAAAACGTGGAATTGCCACCTTGACACTAACCGCAACACGCACGGTACCAAGACATTCTGTCCTAAACGAAATCGGGGCATACTGTCTATGTGGTCCTTCAAACTGGAGTGGAAGGCTTTGGATGGCCTGGGCGACCGACTGACCAAAGCGACGGGAGAGAAGGAATTAAGGAGAGAGCCCTCTTACGCGCGCGCGTAACGTAATAAGTAGTAGTAGTACGCGCGCATTAAATGAAAGACAGGGTAAGGCGTATTCACTTAGTTAATACTCTTTTTACAGGGCTGGCTTAAAAGCACTAAAGCGAGGTTAACGAAACCTTTGAAAGGAAGTTTACGCGCGGGGTATGAAGAAAGAAAGTAGCCTGATAACTAGTTAAAAATGGCCTGACAGAACGTCTCACTCGAAACAAGGATCCTCAAGGCCCAGCTGACTTAACTCACTTAAGAGCGGACTTAAAGCTGCTAGTCCGAAAGACAGGAAGGCAAACAAGGCTAGGAAGAAAAGGCAGCTAGTTTAGTCCCTTCTTTTAGGCCGAAGGCAAGCCTACTAGTCTGAAGGGGGGGCTAAGGCGACTACTGCCTTATAGGAACACTAAGACGTTCCACTCGGGACCAGCTGAAAAACGGAATTGAATACTCTAAGATGCTTCATAGCTTCAACAAGCCCCTTTCTGATTATTAGTAAGATAGGGTTCCAAACCCGCGCTCCAGCGAAGAAAACTACAGGGCGATTGTAAGATGGTTGGCTTTTGATTCAGGTGCTCTTTGGTCTTCAGGTGTCTACTGCTTAGTTAGCTCTGTAGTTCTGTCTTGCTTTAGTTGCCTACCCCATCTATGCCTATGCAACAGAAAAGAGAACAGCAACTACTGTGCCCTACCTGAGAGACAACAGCTATGCCCTACCACTGCTACTGAACTACCTCTACTACAGCTATGAAAGGGAGAGAGAAAGCACAGCTACGTAGCTACCGTAAGGTTATGTCTTTCCTTAAGGAAGTGTTAGCTTGCATAATGTATCCCCTCCTCCCCCCCTTCGGGGTCTGAATCCACAGGCGCTGACTCTGCCATCTCTTTCTGTCTGCTTCCAGAGGTGCTTAAATGGTCATTATCCGGGTGAAGGGATGGACTGGGGTAGGTAGGGATTGCTGTTGCTTTCGTAGCGCTTGCTTCTATCTATGTATAGTGCTCCCCATATCTGAAATCAATAACGTCGACGTGGATTCATGTCACTCCCTCTGGTGGGGTCCTCCCAAAATCCCGCTATAGGATAAACAGAGAGAATCTATTCTTTTTTCTATAGAGAATAGCGGCGGAGCGCCGTGATAGATAGGGGCATGACTTGCTTGCTTGGCTATTTTATCTTTCTAACCACTTGCTTTATTTGAACAGGAAAGAGCTTTGCTTGCTCCGTGTTTTTGGTTTTCCGGGGCAGGGCTCTTCTGCTGTTTTTGACTTTTGTTTTGGGGTTAGTACTTCACTCACAGGCTCTGGGTTCCTTGCGGCGCTGCCTCATGCTTGCGCTTGCTTGAATGCCAGTACGTTACGTTACTAGAATAGACGGTTGGCTGCTGCGCTACAGATCTCGCCGGAAGGGTCTTTTCCTTTGCTTGCGGAAGTGACCCTGCTTGCTATTCTATCACCCCTCGCCCGGCCTTTACTTGATAGGGCTCCTTCACCAGGATCAATAGCCCAGCTACACTACTACTACCCGTAAGATAGAAGTAGGGCACTTCACTCACCTCAGAGTGAGTGAGGTGATTACAGAAAAGTAGTTTAGTCTGCACTACCTATCTGTAATCAGTTCAGCTTAGAGTTGTTTGCTGACACATGCTACTATCACTCTGGTTGCTGCTTTCACTCGGATTGGATCAAGGCATATTGGCTTGGCTTGCGAAAGAACTGATAGTTGCTGGATGGTTGGTTGACAGGTGTCTGGCTAGCAAAGAACCCGACAAAAACTAGTACAGTAGCGCCCTAGGCTATTTGATATAGTATAGCCGCGGAGACTACTTCCGTCAGGGTAAAGCCCCCTTTATGAGTAAGCCCCTTTAGAGATAGGAAAACGGCCTAGCTGCTTTATTGAGAGATTTCGGCAACATTGAGAATTCTTTAAAGAATTAGCTGCTATTTCAGTGGTTGAAGTGCCGGTCGGCATTGCCTAAGTAACGTCCGGCTCTGTTTGCGCGCTTCTCTCCATCCGTTGAGTCGGTGAAAGGCTACTTGACCTAGCCTTCAGAGAAGAATCAAGTCAGAGAAGCCGGCGAAGCAAGCCGATCCGACGTACGTTCAAACGCATGCACCTTTCGACTACTTCTCTCTCGGGGCGCGCCATCCAAACAAGCAACGGCTTTCGCGCTAGCAACAAGCAAGGAGCAAGAAAACGAAGAAGCATAAGCAAGTAAATACTTAGTATTAATACTTAGTATTAATACT